GCTAGCGTAGCTTAATATAAAGCATAGCACTGAAGATGCTAAGATGGACCCTAGAAAGTTCCGCATGCACAAAGGCTTGGTCCTGACTTTACTATCAGCCCTAGCACAACTTACACATGCAAGTCTCCGCAGCCCTGTGAGGATGCCCTTAATCCCCTGCCCGGGGACGAGGAGCGGGCATCAGGCACAATTATTTAGCCCAAGACGCCTTGCCCCGCCACACCCCCAAGGGAACTCAGCAGTGATAGACATTAAGCCATAAGCAAAAGCTTGACTTAGTCAGTGCTAAGAGGGCCGGTAAAACTCGTGCCAGCCACCGCGGTTATACGAGAGGCCCTAGTTGATAAATACGGCGTAAAGGGTGGTTAAGGAGAGCAAAAATAAAGTCAAAGGGCCTCTTGGCCGTCATACGCTCCTGAGTGTCCGAAGCCCAAATACGAAAGTAACTTTAGCACAAGCCCACCTGACCCCACGAAAGCTGAGAAACAAACTGGGATTAGATACCCCACTATGCTCAGCCATAAACCTAGACGTTTTATCACAACAAACGTCCGCCAGGGTACTACGAGCGTCAGCTTAAAACCCAAAGGACTTGGCGGTGCCTCAGACCCCCCTAGAGGAGCCTGTTCTAGAACCGATAACCCCCGTTAAACCTCACCACTCCTAGTCATCCCCGCCTATATACCGCCGTCGTCAGCTTACCCTGTGAAGGCCTAATAGTAAGCAAAGTGGGCACAACCCAAAACGTCAGGTCGAGGTGTAGCGTACGAAGTGGGAAGAAATGGGCTACATTTTCTATTAATAGAATAATACGGATAGCATTATGAAAACTAACGCTTGAAGGAGGATTTAGTAGTAAAAAGGAAATAGAGTGTCCTTTTGAACCCGGCTCTGAGGCGCGTACACACCGCCCGTCACTCTCCCCTGTCAAACAGCAACAAATGTAAATAACACCAAAGCACCGACGAGGGGAGGCAAGTCGTAACATGGTAAGTGTACCGGAAGGTGCACTTGGATCAAACCCAGGACGTGGCTGAGACAGTTAAGCACCTCCCTTACACCGAGAAGACATCCATGCAAGTTGGATCGCCCTGAGCCAAACAGCTAGCTTAATAGCCAAAAATAATTAAACAATATAAATAAAACAACATAGCCTTAAAAAACAGACTAAACCATTTTTCCACCTTAGTACGGGCGACGGAAAAGGACATTTTTAAGCGATAGAGAAAGTACCGCAAGGGAAAGCTGAAAAAGAAATGAAACAACCCATATAAGCACCAAAAAGCAGAGACTCATCCTCGTACCTTTTGCATCATGATTTAGCCAGTATACCCAAGCAAAGAGACCTTTAGTTTGAAACCCCGAAACCAAGTGAGCTACCCCGGGACAGCCTATGTGGGCCAACCCGTCTCTGTGGCAAAAGAGTGGGAAGAGCCCCGGGTAGAGGTGATAGACCTACCGAACTTGGTGATAGCTGGTTGCCTGAGAAATGAATAGAAGTTCAGCCTCGCACCCCTTTAGTTAAACAAGTAACACTCTTAAGCAGCACAAAAAGAGAGGCCCGAGAGTTAGTCAGAGGGGGTACAGCCCCTCTGATAAAGAATACAATCTTACCAGGAGGATAAGGATCACATTTAACAAAACACGTCGTCTCAGTGGGCCTAAAAGCAGCCATCTGATTAGAAAGCGTTAAAGCTCAAACGACATAAAGTTTATTATTCTGATAAAAAATCCTACTCCCCTAAATTTACCAGGCCATTCCATGCCAACATGGAAGAAACTATGCTAAAATGAGTAACAAGGGGGCCACGGCCCCCTCCCAGCACAAGTGTAAGCCAGATCGGACCTACCACTGGCAATTTAACGAACCCAAAAAAAGAGGGAAGCATGAATAACAAAAAAACCAAGAAGACCTCATATGCCAAAATCGTTACCCCCACACCGGAGTGCCCCCAGGAAAGACTAAAAGAAAAGGAAGGAACTCGGCAAACACAAGCCTCGCCTGTTTACCAAAAACATCGCCTCCTGCAAACCCCGAAGTATAGGAGGTCCAGCCTGCCCAGTGACCACAAGTTCAACGGCCGCGGTATTTTGACCGTGCAAAGGTAGCGCAATCACTTGTCTTTTAAATGAAGACCTGTATGAATGGCTAAACGAGGGCTTAACTGTCTCCCCTTTCAAGTCAGTGAAATTGATCTCCCCGTGCAGAAGCGGGCATAACCCTACAAGACGAGAAGACCCTTTGGAGCTTAAGGTACAAGCCCAATCACGTCAAGCAACTAAAAACAGCATAAACTTAATGAATCCTGGCGTTTTACCTTTCGGTTGGGGCGACCACGGAGAAAAAGAAATCCTCCGAGTGGACTGAGCCAACAAGCTTAAAACCAAGAAAGACATTTCCAAGTCACAGAAAATCTGACCAATTATGATCCGGCCCACAAGGCCGATCAACGGACCAAGTTACCCTAGGGATAACAGCGCAATCCTCTCCCAGAGTCCATATCGACGAGGGGGTTTACGACCTCGATGTTGGATCAGGACATCCTAATGGTGCAGCCGCTATTAAGGGTTCGTTTGTTCAACGATTAAAGTCCTACGTGATCTGAGTTCAGACCGGAGCAATCCAGGTCAGTTTCTATCTGTAACGTTACTTTTCCTAGTACGAAAGGACCGGAAAAGAGGGGCCAACACTAAAAGTGCGCCCCGCCCCTAATTGATGAAGACAACTAAATCAAATAAAGGGAGAACCCACCCCTCCGCCAAAATAAGGCCACACTAAGATGGCAGAGCATGGTAATTGCAAAAGGCCTAAGCCCTTTCAGCCAGAGGTTCAAATCCTCTTCTTAGTTTATGCTAAACACTCTACTTACCCATCTAATTAACCCACTCGCATACATTGTCCCAGTACTACTAGCTGTAGCATTCTTGACACTCCTTGAACGAAAAGTATTAGGGTATATACAACTACGAAAAGGTCCAAACATCGTAGGACCCTACGGCCTCCTCCAACCCATCGCTGACGGGGTAAAACTATTTATTAAAGAGCCAATCCGACCATCAACAGCATCCCCAATACTATTCTTAGTAACCCCTATACTAGCCCTCACATTAGCTATAACACTATGAGCACCAATACCTATACCACACCCAGTTATTGACCTAAACCTAGGGATCCTATTTATTCTCGCATTATCAAGCCTCGCAGTATATTCAATCTTAGGATCAGGCTGAGCCTCAATCTCAAAATACGCCCTCATTGGGGCCCTACGGGCCGTGGCCCAAACAATTTCATATGAAGTTAGCCTAGGACTAATTCTTTTATCTATCATTATTTTCTCGGGAGGGTATACACTACAAACATTTAACACCACCCAAGAAGCCATCTGACTACTTCTACCAGCCTGACCCCTAGCCGCAATATGATACATTTCAACCCTAGCAGAAACAAACCGCGCCCCCTTTGACTTAACCGAAGGAGAATCCGAATTAGTCTCAGGATTTAATGTAGAATACGCCGGGGGCCCCTTTGCCCTATTTTTCCTGGCCGAATATGCCAACATCCTGCTAATAAATACCCTCTCTGCCATCCTCTTTCTAGGGGCCTCCCACATTCCAACCATCCCAGAATTAACAACAATTAATTTAATAACTAAGGCCGCACTCCTCTCAGTGGTATTCCTCTGAGTCCGAGCCTCCTACCCCCGATTTCGATACGACCAGCTTATGCACCTAGTATGAAAAAACTTCCTCCCACTCACCCTGGCCCTAGTACTATGACATACCGCCCTACCAATCGCATTCGCAGGGCTCCCACCACAACTTTAACAAACGGAACCGTGCCTGAACGCCCAAGGACCACTTTGATAGAGTGGCTTATGAGGGTTAAAGCCCCTCCAGTTCCTAGAAAGAAGGGAATTGAACCCATACTCAGGAGATCAAAACTCCAGGTGCTTCCTTTACACCACTTCCTATGATAAGGTCAGCTAATTAAGCTTTCGGGCCCATACCCCGAACATGACGGTTAAAATCCCTCCTTTGTCAATGAACCCCTACGTACTTACAATTCTCCTTTCAAGCTTAGGACTGGGGACCACCCTAACTTTTGCCAGCTCCCACTGGCTACTTGCCTGAATAGGCTTAGAAGTTAATACCCTGGCAATTCTGCCCCTAATAGCACAACAGCATCACCCCCGAGCAGTAGAGGCAACCACTAAATATTTCCTAACCCAAGCTACCGCCGCAGCAATAATTCTGTTCGCAGCCACTACAAACGCATGAACAACCGGAGAATGAGATATCAACAACATAACCCATCCCATTGCCTCCTCCCTAACTATTGCAGCCTTAGCATTAAAAGTCGGACTTGCACCAATACATTTTTGAATGCCAGAAGTCCTACAAGGGCTTGACTTGACAACCGGACTAATCCTATCCACCTGACAAAAACTAGCCCCCTTCGCGCTTATCTTTCAAATAGCCCCCAACACTAACCCAATACTGCTTACCACCCTAGGACTTCTCTCAACACTAATTGGAGGATGAGGAGGCCTTAATCGAACTCTAGTGCGTAAAATTTGAGCCTACTCCTCAATCGCCCACATAGGATTAATAATTATTATTTTACAATACGCCCCCCACCTAACACTAATCGCTCTAGGACTTTACATTTTCATAACCTCCACAGCATTTCTATCATTAAAAATAGCATCCGCCACAAAAATTAACACTTTAACCGCAACCTGGTCAAAAAGCCCAATTCTAACATCAACCACAGCCCTAGCCCTCCTCTCCCTAGGCGGACTCCCTCCCCTGACAGGATTTATACCAAAATGACTGATCTTACAAGAATTAGCAAAACAAGACCTCCCAGCCACCGCAACAATTATAGCCTTAGCTGCCCTACTAAGCCTATACTTTTACCTACGACTCTGTTACGCAATAACCCTTACTATTTCCCCAAACACAACAAATGCCACAACCCCCTGACGCACCAACACCACCCAATCAACCCTCGCCTTAGCCCTAATAATTACTGCAGCCTTGGGGTTATTACCCCTCACCCCAGCCATCCTGGCACTATCCGCCTAGGGGCTTAGGATAATTCTAGACCAAGAGCCTTCAAAGCTCTAAGTAGGAGTGAAAATCTCCTAGCCCCTGTCTAAGACTTGCGGGACTCTATCCCACATCTTCTGAATGCAAATCAGACACTTTAATTAAGCTAAAGCCTTTCTAGATGAGAAGGCCTCGATCCTACAAACTCTTAGTTAACAGCTAAGCGCTCAAGCCAGCGAGCATTCATCTACCTTCCCGCCGTAACAGAGTAAGGCGGGAAAGCCCCGGCAGATATTAGTCTGCGTCTTTAGATTTGCAATCTAATGTGATCTTCACCACGAGACTATGATAGGAAGAGGACTTAAACCTCTATCTTCGGGGCTACAACCCACCACCTATTTCGGCCATCCTACCTATGGCAATCACGCGCTGATTCTTCTCTACCAACCACAAAGACATTGGCACCCTATATCTTGTATTTGGTGCCTGAGCCGGGATAGTTGGGACCGCCCTCAGCCTACTAATCCGAGCTGAGTTAAACCAACCCGGATCGCTCCTCGGCGACGACCAAATCTACAACGTCATTGTTACCGCACATGCCTTTGTTATAATTTTCTTTATAGTAATGCCAATTCTCATTGGAGGCTTTGGTAACTGACTAGTCCCCCTAATGATCGGGGCACCAGACATGGCATTCCCGCGAATAAATAACATAAGTTTTTGACTACTGCCCCCCTCTTTCCTTCTGCTATTGGCCTCTTCTGGCGTTGAAGCCGGGGCCGGAACAGGATGAACTGTTTATCCCCCACTAGCAGGTAACCTAGCCCATGCAGGAGCATCCGTAGACCTAACCATCTTTTCTCTACATCTGGCCGGGGTATCTTCTATCTTGGGTGCCATTAACTTTATCACAACAACAATCAATATAAAACCTCCTGCCATCTCCCAATATCAAACGCCTCTATTTGTGTGAGCCGTACTAATTACAGCTGTTCTCCTTCTGCTCTCCCTTCCAGTACTGGCAGCCGGCATCACAATGCTTCTTACAGACCGAAACCTAAATACAACATTCTTTGACCCCGCAGGGGGAGGAGACCCAATTCTGTATCAACACCTGTTCTGATTCTTTGGCCACCCCGAAGTTTATATTCTTATCCTGCCAGGATTCGGAATTATCTCCCATGTTGTAGCATACTACTCAGGTAAAAAAGAACCTTTTGGCTATATGGGAATAGTATGGGCGATAATGGCTATCGGCCTTCTAGGGTTCATTGTATGAGCCCACCACATATTTACCGTCGGGATAGACGTAGACACTCGAGCATACTTTACATCTGCAACAATAATTATTGCCATTCCAACGGGAGTTAAAGTCTTTAGCTGACTAGCAACCCTCCACGGGGGCTCAATCAAATGAGAGACGCCAATGCTATGAGCCTTAGGCTTCATTTTCCTATTTACCGTGGGGGGACTAACAGGAATTGTCCTATCCAACTCATCACTTGACATTGTCCTTCACGACACATACTACGTAGTTGCACACTTCCACTATGTTCTCTCAATGGGGGCTGTATTTGCCATCATAGCAGGCTTCGTTCACTGATTCCCCCTATTTACCGGGTATACACTCCACAGTACTTGAACAAAAATCCACTTTGCAGTAATATTTGTAGGAGTTAACCTCACGTTCTTCCCCCAACACTTCCTTGGTCTGGCAGGAATGCCACGACGATACTCAGACTATCCAGATGCCTACACGCTGTGAAACACAGTGTCCTCAATTGGGTCATTAATTTCACTAGTAGCAGTAATCATATTCCTGTTCATCCTATGAGAAGCCTTTGCCGCCAAACGAGAGGTACTATCTGTTGAACTAACCGCAACAAATGTGGAATGACTACACGGATGCCCTCCACCATATCATACATTTGAGGAGCCAGCATTTGTACAAGTTCAATCAAATTAGCCGAGGAAGGGAGGAATTGAACCCCCATATGCTGGTTTCAAGCCAGCCACATAACCACTCTGCCACTTCCTTATAAGACATTAGTAAACTCGTAAATTACATCACTTTGTCAAGGTGAAATAGTAGGTTAAATCCCTGCATGTCTTAAGCTTTCAGCTTAATGGCACATCCCACACAATTAGGATTCCAAGACGCGGCGTCACCCGTAATAGAAGAACTTCTTCACTTCCACGACCATGCTCTGATAATTGTATTTTTAATTAGCACCCTAGTACTTTACATTATCGTTGCAATGGTCTCCACAAAACTTACTAATAAATATATCCTGGACTCACAAGAGATTGAAATTGTATGAACCGTGCTCCCAGCCGTAATCCTCATTTTAATTGCCCTCCCCTCATTACGAATTCTGTACCTTATAGACGAGATTAATGACCCCCATCTAACAATCAAAGCTATAGGACACCAATGATACTGAAGCTACGAATACACCGACTATGAAAGCCTAGGCTTTGACTCTTACATAGTTCCAACCCAAGACCTAACTCCCGGACAATTTCGACTCCTAGAAACAGACCACCGAATAGTAGTCCCCATGGAATCTCCAATTCGTGTCCTTGTCTCCGCTGAAGATGTCCTTCACTCTTGGGCCGTTCCCTCCTTAGGGGTAAAAATAGACGCAGTCCCAGGACGTCTTAATCAAACCGCTTTTATTGCCTCCCGCCCCGGAGTATTCTATGGACAGTGCTCTGAAATCTGCGGAGCAAATCACAGCTTTATGCCCATTGTAGTAGAAGCAGTTCCCCTCGCACACTTTGAAAACTGATCCTCCCTTATACTAGAAGACGCCTCACTAGGAAGCTAAATTAGGGTAACAGCATTGGCCTTTTAAGCCAAAGATTGGTGCCTCCCAACCACCTCTAGTGAAATGCCTCAATTAAATCCCGCCCCTTGATTTGCAATTTTAGTATTTTCATGAGTAATTTTCCTTACTATTATCCCGACTAAAGTAATAAGTCACACCACGCCAAATGAACCGACCCCCATAAGCGCTGAAAAGCACAAAACTGAACCCTGAGACTGACCATGGCAATAAGCTTCTTCGATCAATTTGCGAGCCCGTCATATTTTAGCATCCCCCTGATCGCCATTGCAATTGCCCTACCATGAGTACTTTTCCCCTCTCCCTCCTCCCGCTGAGTTAACAACCGCCTTATTACTATTCAAGGGTGACTAATTAATCGTTTTACTAATCAACTTATACTGCCCATTAATGTAGGGGGACACAAATGAGCCCTTCTATTAGCTTCACTAATAGTATTCCTTATTACTATTAACATGCTAGGCCTCCTCCCTTACACCTTTACCCCAACCACACAGCTATCTCTAAACATAGGACTTGCCGTCCCGCTATGACTTGCAACAGTTATTATTGGGATGCGAAATCAACCCACAGTTGCCCTAGGACATCTTCTCCCAGAAGGAACCCCAATCCCATTAATCCCAGTACTGATTATCATCGAGACTATTAGTCTATTTATTCGTCCTCTCGCCCTAGGGGTACGGCTAACAGCCAACTTAACCGCCGGACACCTATTAATTCAACTTATCGCTACTGCCGTATTTGTTTTACTCCCGATAATGCCCACCGTAGCAATCTTAACAGCCACCGTCCTCTTCCTCTTAACACTTCTAGAAGTGGCAGTTGCTATAATTCAAGCCTATGTATTTGTTCTACTTCTAAGCCTATATCTACAAGAGAACGTTTAATGGCCCACCAAGCACACGCATATCATATGGTTGATCCAAGCCCATGACCCCTAACCGGCGCAATCGGAGCTCTATTAATGACATCCGGCCTAGCGATCTGGTTCCACTTCCACTCCACCACCCTAATAACCCTCGGACTAATTCTGTTACTTTTAACTATGTACCAATGATGACGAGACATCATTCGAGAAGGAACCTTCCAAGGCCACCACACGCCCCCTGTTCAAAAAGGCCTACGATATGGAATAATTCTTTTCATTACATCTGAAGTTTTCTTTTTCCTCGGGTTTTTCTGGGCTTTCTACCACTCAAGCCTGGCTCCGACCCCCGAACTCGGGGGATGCTGACCACCAACTGGCATCACCCCTCTAGACCCATTTGAGGTTCCTCTCCTCAACACAGCTGTACTTTTAGCATCCGGGGTAACAGTAACATGAGCACACCACAGCCTCATAGAAGGGGCCCGAAAACAAGCCATTCAATCCCTCGCACTTACCATCCTCCTTGGGTTTTATTTTACAGCCCTGCAGGCCATAGAATATTATGAAGCCCCTTTCACAATTGCAGACGGGGTCTATGGATCTACATTCTTCGTCGCTACGGGATTCCACGGCCTCCATGTTATTATTGGGTCCTCATTCTTAGCCGTCTGCCTCCTCCGTCAAATTCAATACCACTTTACATCTGAACACCACTTTGGCTTTGAAGCTGCCGCATGATACTGACACTTCGTCGACGTAGTCTGACTGTTCTTATACGTATCAATCTACTGATGAGGCTCATAATCTTTCTAGTATTAATGCTAGTACGAGTGACTTCCAATTACCCAGTCTTGGTTGAAACCCAAGGAAAGATAATGAACTTAGTTATTACCGTCCTAACTATCACAATTGTCCTCTCATCTGTCCTAGCGGTCGTATCTTTTTGACTCCCCCAAATAAACCCTGACGCAGAAAAGCTCTCCCCCTACGAATGCGGCTTTGACCCCCTTGGATCCGCCCGACTCCCCTTTTCTATCCGATTTTTTCTAGTCGCAATCCTATTCCTTCTATTTGACCTAGAAATTGCCCTACTACTCCCACTGCCCTGAGGTGACCAGCTCTATAGCCCCACCGAAACTTTCTTCTGAGCAACAGCAGTCCTTATTCTACTAACACTTGGCCTAATTTATGAATGAACACAAGGAGGCCTAGAATGGGCAGAATAGGGAGTTAGTCCAAGACAAGACCTCTGATTTCGGCTCAGAAAACCGTGGTTAAAATCCACGACCCCCTTATGACACCCGTTCACTTCAGCTTCACCTCAGCATTCATTTTAGGGCTTATGGGCCTTGCATTTCACCGCACCCACCTGCTCTCAGCCCTGCTATGCCTAGAGGGGATGATATTATCCTTGTTTATTGCGCTAGCCCTCTGAGCCCTACAATTCGAATCTACAGGATTCTCCACAGCCCCTATACTCCTCCTAGCATTTTCCGCCTGTGAAGCAAGCGCAGGCCTGGCACTCTTAGTTGCCACAGCCCGAACCCACGGGACTGACCGCCTACAAAACCTTAACTTATTACAATGCTAAAAATTCTTATCCCAACGATCATGCTATTCCCAACAATTTGATTAACATCACCTAAATGGCTATGAACAACAACAACAGCACACAGCCTACTAATTGCTTTAACCAGCCTTACTTGACTAAAATGAACTTCAGAGGTCGGGTGAACCACCTCTAACCTTTATTTAGCCACAGACCCCTTATCCACCCCCCTCCTCGTTCTAACGTGCTGACTACTCCCTTTAATAATCCTAGCCAGTCAAAACCACATCACCCCCGAACCCATTACACGCCAACGCCTCTATATCACCCTCTTAACCTCTCTACAGGCCTTCTTAATTATAGCATTTGGCGCAACCGAAATCATCATATTTTATATCATATTTGAGGCCACGCTCATCCCCACCCTAATTATTATTACCCGTTGGGGCAATCAGACAGAACGCCTGAACGCAGGAACCTACTTCCTATTTTATACACTAGCAGGATCTTTACCACTGCTAGTAGCTCTCCTCCTACTCCAACAAACAACCGGGACTCTATCCTTGCTGATTATCCAATATTCTCAACCCCTGGCCCTAAACTCCTGAGGACACAAAATCTGATGAGCCGGATGCTTAATCGCATTCTTAGTTAAAATACCACTGTATGGAGTACACCTCTGACTGCCCAAAGCGCATGTAGAAGCCCCAGTGGCCGGAATCTATAGTCCTAGCCGCAGTTCTCCTAAGCTCGGAGGATACGGCATGATACGAATAATGGTTATACTAGGCCCCCTCTCAAAAGAGTTGGCCTACCCCTTTATCATTCTAGCCTTATGAGGCATTATCATAACTGGGTCCATCTGCCTACGTCAAACAGACCTAAAATCATTAATTGCCTACTCCTCCGTTAGCCATATGGGCCTAGTCGCAGGAGGAATTCTTATTCAAACCCCATGAGGGTTTACTGGAGCAATTATTTTAATGATTGCCCACGGCCTTGTATCCTCCGCACTATTCTGTCTAGCTAATACTGCCTATGAACGGACCCACAGCCGAACCATAGTTCTTGCACGAGGACTACAAATAATTTTTCCTTTAACAGCAGTTTGATGATTCATCGCCAATTTGGCCAACCTGGCACTACCGCCCCTCCCCAACCTCATAGGAGAACTTATAATTATTACCTCATTATTCAACTGATCCCCTCTAACTATTATTCTCACAGGAACAGGAACACTAATCACAGCCGGCTACTCTCTCTACTTATTCTTAATATCGCAACGAGGCCCAGCCCCCAACCATATCGTGGGACTGCCTCCATTCCACACCCGAGAGCATCTGCTAATAGCGCTCCACCTCACTCCAGTCCTCCTCCTGGTAACAAAGCCAGAAATCATATGAGGCTGATGCTACTAGTAAGTATAGTTTAACTTAAAACATCAGATTGTGATTCTAAAGATAGAGGTTAAAATCCTCTTACTCACCGAGAAAGGCCCGAGGCAATAAGCACTGCTAATACTTATAACCCACGGTTAAACTCCGTGGCTCTCTCGGGCTTCTAAAGGATAACAGCTCATCCATTGGTCTTAGGAACCAAAAACTCTTGGTGCAAATCCAAGTAGAAGCTATGCATCCAACACCCCTAATCTTATCCTCCTCACTACTCCTAGTCATTATTGTCCTAATCTACCCCCTACTTACCTCATTAAACCCCAACCCCCAAGCCCCAGAATGAGCAACCTCACATGTCAAAACCGCTGTAAGCTCCGCATTCTTTATTAGCCTTTTACCCCTAATAGTATTCCTTGACCAGGGGACCGAAACCATTGTTACAAACTGGCACTGAATAAACACCACAATATTTGACGTAAACATCAGCTTCAAATTCGACCACTACTCCCTCATCTTTACCCCCATTGCCCTCTATGTAACCTGATCAATTCTTGAGTTCGCCTCTTGATATATACATGCTGACCCCTACATAAATCGCTTCTTCAAATATCTACTGATATTTCTAGTGGCTATAATTATTCTAGTCACAGCCAATAATATATTCCAACTTTTCATCGGCTGAGAAGGGGTTGGAATTATGTCATTTCTTCTCATCGGCTGATGATACGGGCGAGCTGATGCTAACACAGCAGCCTTACAAGCCGTGATCTACAACCGAGTAGGAGACATTGGGCTAATCATGAGCATAGCCTGATTTGCAATTAACCTAAACTCCTGGGAGATTCATCAAATCTTCCTTCTATCCAAAGGCTTCAATATGACCCTCCCCCTAGTCGGCCTCATCCTAGCAGCAACTGGAAAGTCCGCCCAATTTGGACTCCACCCATGACTTCCAGCCGCCATGGAGGGCCCTACACCAGTCTCTGCCCTACTTCACTCTAGTACAATAGTCGTAGCCGGAATCTTCCTCCTCATCCGCCTACACCCTATTATAGAAAATAACCAACTTGCCCTAACAATCTGCCTGTGCCTCGGGGCCCTAACCACCCTATTTACTGCTGCCTGTGCTCTTACCCAAAATGATATCAAGAAGATTGTAGCTTTCTCTACATCAAGCCAACTTGGGCTAATAATAGTCACAATTGGGCTTAATCAACCACAACTAGCATTCCTTCACATCTGTACGCACGCCTTTTTCAAGGCTATGCTATTCCTCTGCTCCGGCTCAATCATCCACAGCCTCAATGATGAACAGGACATCCGAAAAATGGGGGGCCTACAAAACCTCCTACCATTCACCTCAACTTGCTTAACGATCGGGAGCCTAGCACTTACAGGAACCCCATTTCTGGCCGGATTCTTTTCAAAAGACGCCATTATTGAAGCCCTAAACACCTCTTACCTAAACGCCTGAGCCCTAACTCTTACTCTCATTGCTACCTCCTTTACCGCTGTCTACAGCTTCCGGGTTGTCTTCTTCGTTACTATGGGAACCCCCCGATTCCTGCCCCTCTCCCCCATTAATGAAAACAACCCATCTGTGATTAACCCTATTAAACGACTTGCTTGAGGAAGTATCATCGCAGGGCTTATTATTACAACAAACTTCCTGCCATCCAAAACACCAGTTATAACCATACCCGGAGCCCTTAAAATAGCCGCCCTTGCAGTGACAATTATTGGGCTACTTACAGCCATAGAACTCGCGGCACTAACAAGTAAACAATACAAAACCAACCCAAACACCCAAACCCACCATTTTTCAAACATGTTAGGATACTTTCCCCCTATTATTCACCGGCTCCTGCCCAAACTTAACCTAACCCTAGGACAACTGGCTGCTACCCAAATAGTAGACCAAGCATGATTTGAAGCCGCTGGCCCAAAAGGAGCATCTTCAGCCCAAATTAAAATGGCCAAAACCATCAGCGACACCCAACGAGGGATAATCAAGACTTATTTAACAATCTTCCTATTATCCACAACCCTTGCTATTATCTTAGCTACCCTTTAAACTGCTCGAAGTGTCCCCCGACTTAGCCCTCGAGTCAACTCCAGCACTACAAACAACGTCAAGAGTAACACCCAAGCACTAATAACTAACATCCCACCCCCAGATGAATATATTTCAGCCACCCCACTAGTATCCCCCCGCAACACAGAAAACTCTTTTAGTCCATCAACAACAACCCAAGACCCCTCATATCAATTTTCTCAAAACACCCCAACCGTTACCCCCACCCCAAGTAAATAAACTAAAACATACCCTACGACAGACCGGTCCCCTCAAGCTTCAGGAAAAGGCTCAGCAGCTAAAGCTGCCGAATAAGCAAACACTACAAGCATCCCCCCTAAATAAATTAAAAAAAGAACTAAAGATAAAAAAGACCCCCCATGACTAACCAACACCCCGCACCCAACCCCCGCTGCTATTACCAAACCAAGAGCAGCAAAATAAGGCGCAGGGTTTGAAGCCACAGCAACCAACCCAACAATTAAAGCTATCAACAGTAAAGATACAAGATAAGTCATAATTCTTACCCGGATTCTAACCGAGACCAGTGACTTGAAGAACCACCGTTGTTATTCAACTATAAGAACCCTTAATGGCAAGCCTACGAAAAACCCACCCCCTAATTAAAATTGCTAACGACGCACTAGTCGATCTCCCAGCCCCATCAAACATTTCAGTATGATGAAACTTCGGCTCACTACTTGGACTCTGCTTAATTGCCCAAATCTTAACAGGACTATTTTTAGCGATACACTACACCTCTGACATCTCCACAGCCTTCTCCTCAGTAGCCCATATCTGCCGAGATGTAAACTACGGCTGACTAATCCGAAATATACATGCCAATGGAGCCTCTTTCTTTTTTATCTGCCTGTACCTACACATTGCCCGAGGACTCTATTACGGGTCCTACCTCTACAAAGAAACATGAAACATTGGAGTTGTCCTATTTCTGCTAGTGATAATAACAGCCTTTGTAGGCTATGTACTGCCCTGAGGCCAAATATCCTTCTGAGGAGCTACAGTAATTACAAATCTTCTCTCAGCTGTGCCCTATGTAGGAGACATCCTGGTCCAATGAATCTGAGGAGGATTCTCAGTAGACAACGCAACCCTAACACGGTTCTTCGCCTTCCACTTCCTGTTTCCTTTCATTGTTGCCGCAGTGACGATTCTACACCTGCTGTTCCTCCACGAAACAGGATCTAATAACCCTGCAGGCCTAAACTCCGACGCAGACAAAATCTCCTTCCACCCGTACTTTTCTTATAAAGACCTATTAGGATTCGTAGTTATACTCCTAGCACTTACCTCCCTAACATTATTTTCCCCCAACCTCTTAGGAGACCCAGAAAATTTCACCCCCGCAAACCCGCTAGTCACACCTCCTCACATCCAGCCCGAATGATATTTCCTATTCGCCTACGCCATTTTACGATCAATCCCCAATAAACTAGGGGGAGTCCTGGCGCTCCTATTCTCCATCCTAGTCCTTATAGTTGTCCCAATCCTTCACACGTCAAAACAACGAGGCCTAACATTCCGACCAATCACCCAATTCCTATTTTGAACCCTCGTCGCAGACATGGTTATTTTAACATGAATTGGGGGAATACCAGTTGAACACCCTTTTATTATTATTGGACAAATCGCATCCGTCCTCTATTTCGCCTTATTTCTTATCTTAATCCCCCTAGCAGGATGACTAGAAAATAAAGCACTGGAATGAGCTTGCCCTAGTAGCTTAGTCTGAAAGCATCGGTCTTGTAATCCGAAGATCGGAGGTTAAAATCCCCCCTAGTGCCAGAAAAAAGAGATTCTAACTCTCACCCCTGGCTCCCAAAGCCAGAATTCTAAATTAAACTATTTTCTGAGTGCGGCTATGGTTAAACACATATATGCATGGTATTACATTAGTGTATTAGTACATCTATGTATAATCACCAATAAATTATTTAGACCATAAAGCAGGTATATCACTATGTAATGTAAAAAAATATACAAATTAAGTCTCCCATAGGTTTATTTAAACCTGGTAATTGAATAATCCCTACAAAATCGTTCTCAAACCTTTCCTTGCTCGAATAATCCTAAATTTTTGAGTAATATAAATGTAGTAAGAAACCACCAACCAGTTTATATAAAGGTCAATTCTGCATGATAGGGTCAGGGACATATATTGTGAGGGTCGCACTTTGTGAATTATTACTTGCATCTGGTTCCTATTTCAGGTCCATAATATTTAATATCCCTAATATATTAACTATCCTGGCATCACTTAATGGTGTAGTACATATGTCTCGTTACCCCCCATGCCGAGCGTTCTTTTATATGCATAGGGTATCTTTTTTTAGGTTTACTTTCCTATACATTTCAGAGTGCAAAGACAATAAACAGTCAAGGTTGAACATAAAGGTCGCAAATAATATAGGTTAATGATTGAATGACATAACTCAAGAATTACATATATTTATCTCAAGTGCATAAGACATTCTTATCTAACTCACCCTTATACTATATGCCCTCCGTTTTTGCGCGACAAACCCCCTTACCCCCTTACACCTGGCAAATCCTATATCCTTGTCAAACCCCGAAACCAAGGAGGGCTAGCCGGGTGTACCAAAGTCAGCAAGTTACAGCAGGGGCTGACTTATGCCACCACATATTATATATAATACATAAATAAATATTTAGCTCGCCTAACACAAAGCCCAAAAACTAGTATTAAAAAATTGCTAAATAACCTACATACTAATATTTCAAAGCTAAATTT